AAATTTATATTAAATATTAATATTTAATATTTAATATAAAGTATCAATTTATAAATAAATTGATTAATTTAATATGTATTTAATATTTTTAATATAATTGAATACCTAATAGATTAATATTCTATGTTATGTGATATTATGTATCTTATGATCATAACTAATTATTCAACAAATTCGATTGATTGATACGAGTTGATTTTCTGTTACGATATATTGATGAAACAATAGCTAGCCCAATAGCTGCTTCAGCAGCCGCAACGGCTATAACAAAGATTGAAAAAATATCGCCTTTTAATTGGCGACTATCAAATATATCAGAAAATGTTACGAGATTGATATTAACCGAATTGAGTATAAGCTCAAGACACATAAGTGCTCTAACCATTTTTCGACTTGTGATCAATCCATAGATACCGATAGAGAATAAATAGACACTCAAAAAAAGTACATGCTCGAACATCATTGACTAACTCCTTATCAATCTCGATTCATTTCAATATGAACAACAATTCAACCGATTCGATTGATTAGAATAGAACGATTACAGAATAAAAGAAGGTATTGGCAATAGATAGGTTTAATTAAAAACCTTATAAAAACCTTAAACCTTTCCATTTATTTTATTTATTTTTTATTTATTTATTTATTTAGAATTTATAAATCTTATAATTTATAAATCTTAGAATTTAATTCTAAGATTTATTATTGACGAGCCATAGTAATTGCACCTATCAAGGAAACTAAAAGAATTATGGAAATGAGTTCAAACGGAAGATAAAAATCTGTTGATAAATGAATCCCAATTTGTTGAATGTTACTTATTAGATCCTGTTCTATAATCTGGCTTGATCTTGTAGTCCAAAAAATTCCGTACCATGACGTATCTGGGATAATAGTAATTAGTGAAAAAAGAATACTTGTACAAGCCAGTGAAGTGATCCCATCTCCAATGGTCCAAAAATAGGAATCATTGGAATATTTTGAACCATTCATGAACATTACAGCAAATATGATTAAGACATTTATGGCCCCAACATAAATAAGGAGCTGTGCGGCAGCTACAAAATAGGAATTCGATAGAATATAGAATAAGGATATACAAACAAGAACCAATCCCAACGAAAAGGCAGAAAAAATGGGATTGGTAAGTAATACTACTCCCAGACCCCCTAATACAAGAACTGATCCAAAAAATACTACAAGTATATCATGTATTGGTCCAGTTAAATCCATTATTAAAATAATAAATAAATTAATAAATAAGTCGAAATATTTCATGACCTTACTGAATGGTCCAGGAAAGGAAAAGGGGTTACCCCATTTTTTCTCGTATATGATACATTCCTAATTGAATTAAAACTTTTTTATTTTATATGGATTAATATAGATATAGATAAAATTATCGAGAAAAAAGTAATGGGGATTGTATATTTCGAAATCATCACGAAAAATATATTCTCAGTTTAAATCAAAGAATAATTCTCAACAATCAATAATTATTAGTTATAATTTGTAGTTACTGATCAACCAAAATAAAAAAAGCTTGGGTCTTTTATATCAAAACAAAATCTTAGTAATTGGTAATTGTTCTTGAATCAAAGGGTTTATCTTTGTCTATTTTGATTTGAGTCGAATTCATAACTGTTTGAATTGTGTAATCTCCAATTATTGACATTGGTAACCGACCCAAAGCAATTTGATTATAATTCAATTCGTGACGATCAGAAGTAGAAAGTTCATATTCTTCGGTCATTGATAAACAGTTTGTTGGACAATACTCGACACAATTACCACAAAATATACAGACCCCAAAATCAATACTATAATTAAGCAATTGTTTTTTTTTAATATCTCTTTCAAATCTCCAATCAACAACGGGTAGATCTATCGGGCATACACGAACACATACTTCACAAGCAATACATTTATCAAATTCAAAGTGAATTCGACCACGGAAACGCTCTGATGTGATCGATTTTTCATAAGGATATTGAATAGTTATAGGTAAACGATTTGTGTGGGATAAGGTAATTACGAAACTTTGACCAATATACCTTGCAGCTCGTATTGTTTGTTGACTATAATTCATGAACCCAGTCACCATAGAGAACATATTGTAAATATCCAGGAATAAATTGATGTTTCTTTCTCTTGTTTGAAAGAGGTTATGAATCTGGAATATCGTTATCGTATTTTCTTATTTATAGTGAAACAAGTTGGGAAGAAGTTGTCAATAATAGATTACCTAGAGAAATAGGTAAAAGAAATTTCCATCCAAGATTTAATAGCTGGTCCATTCTTATCCTAGGCAAAGTCCATCTTGTTGTGATAGTAATGAACAGAAACAAATAAGCTTTAGCTAATGTAATAAAGATACCAATTGTCATTCCAAAAACTCCGGCCATTTTATTTATTCCGAAAAGTTCAGGAATAGATATGTACGGAATAGAAAAATTCCATCCACCTAAGTAAAGAACTGTTACAAATAATGAAGAAAGTAATAGATTTAGGTAAGAAGCAATATAAAATAAACCGAATTTGATACCTGAATATTCGGTTTGATAACCTGCTACTAATTCCTCCTCTGCTTCCGGTAAATCAAATGGCAATCTCTCACATTCGGCTAGAGAAGAAATTAGAAAAACAATAAACCCTATAGGTTGACGCCACAGATTCCACCCCCAAAAACCATATTTTGACTGTGCTTCAACTATATCAACTGTACTTGAACTATTAGATAATCATAGTCGATAATAACATCACTGTTCCCATCGCTATTCCAAAACCGTACATGAAACTTCAGCTTCATACGGCTCCTCTATGGCCACAAATAAATATAAGGACTGGTTCGGTATTTTCGTCCTCTTTGGAGGATAGATCGAATAAAGATACATCGGAGAGTCCCAAATTAGACCAATGAAATTCCGTCTGCTAGAATAAGAAAAAAAGTGCTTCCGAATTGATCTCATCCTTATAATAATAATTTTTCTTTGTTCGGTAATAACTTAATTTTTCAATAAAATATTCGTTATCAATATATATATATATATATTGATATATATTGATATATATTGATATATATAATTGATATATATAATTAGGCATTAGTTCATGAATCATGATAAGAATTCCATATGTATGAATACGTATATAGGAAAGAAAGAATAAATAAAGATACTTTTTTATTTTATTAATAATTTTATTCATTCATTCGATTATTGCATTCCATTTCTTTTGTTCCTGTTCTTCTGTCTCAGAAGAAGGTATTTAGAAAAAAATAAAGGATTAATTCGTTCTTGATAGTCATTTCTTTAATCAGTGAATAGGAGCATACTCGAGATCGGAATCGTAGGGAGGTACTTCTTGATCATTTCTACCAACTTAAAGCCCTTATTATGATTCGTTTTATGCAGAAATATATTTTTTTTTGATACTTTACACTATCCCCATTACTAATCCTTTGTGTACCTTGGTGTTCCTAACTGTCCACCGATTTTTGATTGATCCCCGATATAGTAATACATACAAGACAGTAGTGGAAACTCCATACAGTTGATCTTTTGCACCCGCTTCAAGATATGATGACTAATCAAAGAATCTCAATCTTGGGGTAAACAGTTTACGCTGCTTATGTTTACTTTAACTTCATTCTTGTACATAGGGAATGAGATTTTCTCTTCTTACTGCAAATTTATAAGCTGTTTTGTTTCACTCATATAACTATCTGGTTTAACTCATCGATGAATAAAAAAAAAATATCTATTCAATACATTCAACCTCTTTTCTTTATTTATTTCTAGGAAAGAAGTAAAAGTTCATGTTCCAACGAATCACACGTAGAGATATTGATAACACACATAGAGTTAATGGTATTTCATAACTAATAGATTGAGCAGCAGCTCGTAGACCACCTGAAAAAGAATATTTATTATTCGATCCATATCCTGACATAAGAAGCCCAATAGGGGCAATACTTGAAATGGTGATCCATAAAAAAACACCTATACTGAGATCACCTAAAATAAGGCGGTACCCAAAAGGAATTACTAAATAACTTAGTAGAATTGATATGACCGCTATAGACGGTCCGACACTAAACAAACGAATATCTCCTCTAGATGGGAGGAGGTCCTCCTTAAAAAGTAATTTAGTCCCATCTGCTAGAGCTTGAAGAATTCCCAACGGACCAGCATATTCAGGCCCAATACGTTGTTGTATCGTTGCGGATATTTCTCTTTCTAACCACACAATTACTAGTACTCCTATTATGATTCCAAATATAAGGGTAAAAATGGATACAAACATCCATATGAGTCCATAGATTTCTTTTATGGATTCCGATGTAGAAAAAGAATTGATAGCTTGTACTTCTGTCGTATCAATTATCATTTCAACGATCAACTTCTCCCATAATGATATCTATACTACCTAGTATCGTCATGATATCAGCCAATTTCATTCTTTTAACTAGCTGAGGAAGAATTTGCAAATTGATGAAACCGGGTGGACGAATTTTCCATCTCCAGGGGAAAACGCTATTATCTCCTATCAAATAAATTCCTAATTCTCCTTTTGGGGCTTCTACTCTGACATAAAGTTCTTGTTTCGACAATTCAAAATTGGGTGAAGGTTTTTTACTAATAAATCTATATTCAAAATCATTCCATTCGGAATTTTTTGCTCTATCAAAGCGTCGGACTTCTAAATTCTCATAGGGACCTCCAGGAATTCCTTCTAGAGCCTGTTGAATAATTTTTATAGATTCCCCCATTTCACCCATTCGTACTAAATAACGAGCTAATGAATCTCCTTCTTTTTGCCATTGGACTTCCCAATCGAATTCATTGTAACACTCATAATGATCAACCTTACGAAGATCCCATTGGATTCCAGAAGCTCGTAACATTGGTCCTGATAAACCCCAATTTATTGCTTCCTCTCCACCAATAATGCCCACTCTTTCAACTCGTTCCAAAAAAATGGGATTCCGTGTAATAAGTTTTTGATATTCAACAACTCCTGTTAAAGAATAATCGCAGAAATCCAAACATTTATCTATCCAGCCATGAGGTAGATCAGCAGCTACTCCTCCGATGCGGAAATAATTATGCATCATTCGCATACCTGTGGCGGCTTCGAATAGATCATATAACAATTCTCTCTCTCTGAAAATATAGAAAAAAGGAGTCTGTGCACCGATATCCGCCATAAAAGGTCCAAGCCATAACAAATGAGAAGCTATACGGCTCAGTTCCAGCATAATTACTCTGATATAACTGGCTCTCTGAGGTACTTGAACATTTTCCAATTGTTCTGGTGCATTTACCGTTATTGCCTCTGTGAACATAGTAGCTAAATAATCCCAACGTGTTACATAAGGGAGATATTGTATAATTGTTCGGTTTTCTGCTATTTTTTCCATCCCTCTGTGTAAATATCCCAATATGGGTTCACAATCAATAACATCTTCTCCATCGAGAGTAACGATCAGTCGAAGAACACCATGCATTGATGGGTGGTGAGGACCCATATTGACTATCATGAGATCTTTTCTTGTAGCCGATATAGTCATATTTTTTCTTCCTTAATTCATTATTCCACGAATTCCTCAAACGAGGTTCATCAAAATGAAAAAATCTAATAAAATAACTATTAAAAATAAAAAAATCAAAATAAAAAAAAATTCAAACGATTAAATTAACGAGTTTTTGGCTCCCGAATATCCAACTGATCCATTAATTTCTTATAACGGACTCTATTTTTCTTTGACAAATAAGCCAGGAGACGTTGACGTTTTCCCAGAATTATTCGTAGACCTCTTTGGGATAAAAAATCTCTTTTGTGCAATTTTAAATGTGAAGTAAGTTTACGTATCTTACTGGTGAAACTGAATACTTGAAATTCAACAGAACCTTTGTTTTCTTCTTTTTCTTCTTGTGAAATAACTGAGATGAATGAATTTTTGATCATAAAAAAATTTTTCTATCTTTTTTTTTCTTTCCCATGGATTTTACTTTACTGAATCGATCAGGAAAAATAAAAATAATAATCTTTATGCCAGTTATTTTAATCTAGTACACACAAAAATTTGGATTTTTCCTTTTTTCTCTTTCTTTTCTATCCAAATCAAATTGAAAATTTGATTTGGATAGAAAAGAAAGAGAAAATACATTTCTACATTCATGGAAGAGAATGATTTCTTTGTACCTAAAAAGATAAAAGATTCTGCCGATTTCGTCCTAGATCCAATTGAGTTGATACACCATTAAATCCGTGTCATGTACCAAAATGTAATACAGCGTATACGTATATCTTTCGGCTTTCATCTACCGAAAAATATCACAGATATATAGGAAATATACTATTAACAAATTCTGAATCGTGGATACATATATATCCTTGACATACTGAAACGACTGCCATTATTGGTATTAAACCAATAGCGATTCATACAAGCTAAATCTTCTAATCGGTAATTGGGCCAAAGAAACAATTTGCATTTAATGAATTTATTTGTATCTGTATTAGTATTAAAATGCTTGTCCTCATTCAAAAATTTTCCAGAGTTTCTTATGTTGTTTTCATTGCAAAATACTAGATTTCTATCCACAAAATTCCAATTACGAGAATTAAAACAAATTAGAATTCTCAATTCTCTACGACGTCTAGGAGATAGAATATTTTCAGGAACAAAGAAATCATAATTACTTTTGTCTCCATCCACAAGCATATTGCCGTGTCTTGCAACGGATTTATCAAAATTCTTCTTATCAACATATCTTTTTTTTATGCATTTTCTGTTATTTTGGTGCTTAATTTTATCGATCAATGAAATACCTAGGGTTTGATATATAATAAATTTTCCATCCTTTTTTATAGATAGACGAATCGGTTCGATAATTAATATTCCCTTTTTTATCAATTCTGTAAGAACTAGATCTTTCTGAATTAGCATTACATACAGATGCATCTCTCCTCTTTGAATCGAGGATATAGCAATTTTCCTTGGATTTATCAGTCTAAGTAGAAGACAATATACCTTGATATTATTGATTATTCTTTGATTCAAGGAGTTATCCCATCTTAATTGAAAAAGGAAATATTTTTTCAGGAAGAAATCTAGTTCTGCTTCCTTCTTTTTCTTGGATTGTTTTTTCTTTTTACCTTTTTTAATGTCTGATCTCGCGTAATTGTCTTCAACATTTTTTTTTTTGTTTTGTTTTCGTAGATCTGATCCAAGATTTTCTTGTCCCTGTTGTTCGTTTTTTTCTTGGTTGGAATTTTCTAATTTAAGATATTCTTTTTGATTAGATGGTATCTGAAAATTTTTTTTTTTATTTTGACTTCTATTTTCATAGAAATAAAAATTAAAAAGAAGTAATTTGATTGGTATTATCCATGGTTTAATCTTATATGCATCAAAAAGGGGTACAAATTCTGGGAAGAACCAGGATTCTAGATTTGATATGGTACGAAAAACCTTTTCTTGATTCATTCCCATCCAATCAAAAAAGTGTTTTTTTTGATTGGATGGTTTAATTCCTTGATGAATTGTCTTAGAAAAAATATCTTTTTTTTTCAATTTTTTGATAATTTTGTTTTCAGTCTTCGTATTTTTCTCAATTTTGGTGCTGATATGCGTATTGGTCCAGGCCTCAATGTCGATATTTTTTCTAAGACAAAAATGTAGAATTCTACAATCAAAATATTTTCTATCCAGATTATTATGTGTAGCAATAATATATTCCTTTTCTATATAATTACTAATAGCTATACTTACCAATACATAAAATGATTCGGGTTTCAGTGTATTAAAATTGTATGGAATTTCTTGATCTCCTTTTACTTGTAATGTTGATTCATAAACATATGAATCCTTCCTATTCCCATAATTCATATATTTATGTGATAAAAGATCATATCTGTAGTGTTTTTTTAATTTTTCTTTTTGACTCGTCAATGAATCCACTGCGACTGCATAGTAATTTTGTTTCATGTAATGACTTAATTGGTCTTTTTCTTTTTTATGTGAATCAAATTTAATTGAGTTTTTATTTTGAATCGTAGAACGTTGGTTAATTCTATTTCGCCATTTTTGAGGTACTAATCGAGACCATTTTGTCTGAGATAAATTGTATTGATAATGGCCCTTTAACCAGTTTTTCCATTCATTTTTTCCAGACTTATAAATTTTCTTTTGCTTTGATTTGGAATCAAATATTCCTTGTGTCATACAATAATCCTTGATTTTATCCTTAATAAAAGAAAGGGTCCTGGGATATTGAAGTACAGATCTCAAGCGATACTTGTTAAGTAATTGGGTTTGTGATAATTTGTAAAATACATATGCTTGGGACAAGTAGGATAAGTCATATTTATATTTATAATAATAAATATTTGAATTATTATTACTGATATTAGTATTAGAAAACGATTTATTTATAGTCGAAATAAAGTTCATTGTATTTTGATCTGTTTCATCAATTCCTTCTTGATTTGTTTTATCGTTGTAAATCGATTTTGTAATAATTTTTTTTGTTGATTCAAAGAAAAATTGTGCATTGATCCTAAAAATAGTAATAATACGTAGAAAGATATCTATGTATATTTTTTCAATGAATGATTTCATAAAAAAAGTGAATTTACGTATAAATCGGATCTTTTTTCTTTTAAATATCTGCAAAATATGTTTCTGTGATTCCGATTTTTTATCATCACAAGTTAGAACTATTTTTTTCTTGTCTTTTGTGATTCGTTCTAGTTCTATTTGATTCCTGATTGTGACTGTCCTATCAGCAAGATCTTTTATTTTTTTTTCTATGAGTGAATAATTTGCCCAATTCATGAATCGAATTTTAATGGTTGATTCGTGAATAATCTTATTATTTATTTTAGAATCTCTTACATTTTCATTCGGTTTATATACTTTTATCTTCCTCAATTCAAATAAGAAAATGGGGTTTACTTTTTCAAGTTCCTTCATTTTTTGTTTTATAACTAGAACTATTTTGATAACCCATCTTTTTTTTTCTTTATAAAAGTTTTTAAAGAAAAAAAATTTCTTTTTTACTTTTCTAATTCTTTTTTGGAGTTCTTTATAAATGGGTTCAAAAAAAGAAGTTCGTTTTCGGGGAGAACCAAAAGGAGCTTCTGCTTCCATTCCCCAAATTGTTAAAAAACAAAAATTTTCTTTTTTTCCTTTTTTTTTCATTGGATTTCTATGATGAGATCCAATTTTAGACCTTCGCCAAGGTTTAAGACAGAAAGGGAATAGAATCTTTATCTGAATACCGTCTGTTAACCAATCTTTGGGAAATTCTGTTTCCGATAATTGAACACCATTATAGGTGCATTTAACATGCATTTCTCTATTCCATTCTTTCAAATCCTCATACCACTCGGGGAATTGGAATAATAATATACGGCCAATATTTTTAGCTATTATCAATGAAGGCAATACAATGTATTTTCTAAGAAAGGATTGGGTTATTAACATCAAACCTCTTATTGGTTGAGCAAATATAATGTTATCCCAATTTTCTGATATTTCTATCCGTTCATTTTCCTCTTTTTTCTCCTCGTTTTTTTTTTTCTCCTCAAAATCGGAAATTTTCAATTCCGGTTCTCTTTCGACCGAATTCCTAAAAATGAGATTCATCATTTCAGAGATATAAAAAGAAGAAAAAAAAAATGTTTTGTCTATTCGATCCAAAAAAAGCGGGGAATGCACATTTGCTTGAAACATTTCCCAAGTAACTGTTTTACGTCTTTGATTACGCATGGATCCTTTTATTATATCCCTACGAAAATCCGATTGTTGTGAATAGCGTATCAAAGCCACCTCTTCTGCTTGATCACCATTACTAATATTATTCATATTAGTAATAGAATTGTTATTATTCTCATTTTCAGTATAAATTACCATACGTTTGGATTTTCTTGAACGAATTTCATGATCTTCCGTCGATTTTTCCTCATTTTCTTCCTCCTCTTCTTCCAG